GGCCCGGCTATTGTTTCATCAATTTATCGTAACAGAAAATCAACTCGTATTAATCAATCAAATTTGTTGAATAAATAGTCTTCATCATAGAAATGGAAATTCAAATATTCCTAAATAGTAGGTTTGATACGGGTAAGGTTTGCTCGTATTTGAAAAAACATACGAAATCAAAGTATTTTGGCCCTCGCTCATAAACCAATTTGGAAGTAGATTGATTCTGATCACTCATCGATTCGTCTGGTATCTAAGTATAGGATTCATTTAGAAGTTAGTTTACTAGACCGAAAATTTATGACGTTCAAAAATGTATAAATCCAATGTCACATTCAGTAAAGATTTATGATACATGTATAGGATGTACTCAATGTGTCCGCGCTTGCCCCACCGATGTATTAGAAATGATACCCTGGGACGGATGTAAAGCTAAACAAATTGCTTCAGCTCCAAGGACCGAGGACTGTGTTGGTTGTAAGAGATGTGAATCTGCCTGTCCAACGGATTTCTTGAGCGTTCGAGTTTATTTATGGCATGAAACAACTCGTAGTATGGGTCTAGCTTATTAATAGGTTCGATAAAACTCTACTTGAATTCATTTTCTTTTTTTTTTTTTTACCGACAAAGCCCGTGCTCAAAATATTTTCATTTTATTTTGAGCACGGATTTTTCTGGCCCAAGTGTATCTTGTCTTTACCACGAATCATTTTCCTTTCTTAACTATAATTGTTGTTTTACCAATATTTGCAGGTTCTTTAATTTTATTTCTTCCGCATCGAGGAAATAGAGTAATACGGTTGTATACTATATGTATATGTATATTAGAACTTCTTCTAACGACTTATGCATTCTGTTATCATTTCCAATCAGATGATCCATTAATCCAACTAGTGGAAGATTATAAATGGATCAATTTTTTTGATTTCCATTGGAGATTAGGGCTAGATGGACTTTCTATAGGACCCATTTTATTAACGGGATTCATCACTACTTTAGCTACTTTAGCGGCTTGGCCAGTTACTCGAGATTCTCGATTATTTCATTTCCTGATGTTAGCAATGTACAGTGGGCAAATAGGGTTATTTTCTTCTCGGGACCTTTTACTTTTTTTCCTCATGTGGGAGTTAGAATTAATTCCCGTTTATCTACTTGTATCCATGTGGGGAGGAAAAAAACGTCTGTACTCAGCTACAAAATTTATTTTGTACACAGCAGGGGGCTCCGTTTTTCTTTTAATTGGAGTTCTGGGTATCGGTTTATATGGTTCTGCTGAACCAACATTAAATTTTGAAATTTTAGCCAATCAGTGCTATCCTGTAGCCTTGGAAATCATATTATATATTGGATTTTTTATTGCTTTTGCTGTCAAATTGCCAATCATACCCCTACATACATGGTTACCAGATACCCATGGAGAAGCGCATTATAGTACTTGTATGCTTCTAGCCGGAATCTTATTAAAAATGGGAGCGTATGGATTAGTTCGGATCAATATGGAATTATTCCCACACGCTCATTCTATATTTTCTCCTTGGTTGATGATGGTAGGCGCAATGCAAATAATCTATGCAGCTTCAACATCTTTCGGTCAACGGAATTTAAAAAAAAGAATAGCCTATTCCTCTGTATCTCATATGGGTTTCATAATTATAGGAATTGGTTCTATCACCGATATGGGGCTCAACGGAGCCCTTTTACAAATTATCTCTCATGGATTTATTGGTGCTGCACTTTTTTTCTTAGCGGGAACGACTTATGATCGAATCCGTCTTGTTTATCTTGACGAAATGGGTGGAATAGCTATTCCAATGCCAAAAATATTCACGATGTTCAGTAGCTTTTCAATGGCCTCCCTTGCATTACCGGGTATGAGTGGTTTTGTTGCCGAATTACTAATCTTTTTTGGACTAATTGCTAGTCCAAAATATCTTTTACTGACAAAACTCCTAATTATTTTTGTAATGGCAATTGGAATGATATTAACTCCTATTTATTTATTATCTATGTTACGGCAGATGTTCTATGGATATAAGATATTTCATACCCCAAACTCTTATTTTTTGGATTCTGGACCACGAGAGTTATTTCTTTCGATATCCATTTTTTTACCCGTACTAGGTATTGGTATATATCCTGATTTCGTTCTTTCACTATCAGTTGAAAAAGTTGAAGTTATTCTATCTAATTCTTTTTCTAGATAGTTTTCATGAATAAAAAAATCTTATCATTTTGAAAATGTTCGTTGTATAATGACAAAAAGAAGGCTTTTCTTCTTATCTTACGTTAGAAATTGGAACTGGCGAGAACCCGGTGAATCAAATATTCTAGTGATTCACCGGATTCTCACGAGTTAACACAAAGTTTTTTATCTGATATGTGTTGTACGCTTTTCTATTCCTATTGGTAAGAACCCCTCTTCTTGGATTCAATTAGATGTTAATGGAAATGAACCATAACTATGTAGTCCTATTCCTAAAAGATTGACCCCAAAATAACATATCCAAATTATAAGAAATCCAATAGACGCCACAATTGCTGAATTTATACCCTTCCATTTTCTATTTGTTCGAGTATGTAAATAAATCGCGAATACCATCCAAGTAATAAAAGCCCAAGTTTCTTTTGGGTCCCAACTCCAATAGGATCCCCATGCTTCGTTAGCCCAGACTGCTCCAGAAAGAATTCCTACGGTTAAAAAGACAAATCCTAGACTAATAACCCGATAACTCCAATAATCCAATTGTTGAATCAATTGCGACCTGTAATAATTCTTTGGAGAAAAAAAAGAAGTGTTTTGTAAAACATTACTTCGTTCATTCATGTATTCAATTTCACCAAAGAAAAATGACTCATTAAAATTTATTAAATGATTACGCATACAAAAAAACTTTCTGTTTTTTCTAACTGTAATGACTAGAAGTGATACTGATAATAATGATCCACCTAAAAGGGCTGCATAGCCTAATATCATCATACTTACGTGCATTATTAACCACTCAGATTGCAGAGCGGGTACTAATATTGTAGATTCGTGTATTTCGGTTAAAAGACCTGACGTAGCAAAGCCCTGGGTAAAAATAGCACTTGGTCCAATTATTGTACTTAGAATATTTTGATTTTTTTTGAAATATGGAATTATATGAATAAGAGAAAAACTCCATGAAAGGAATATTAATGATTCGTATAAATCACTTAGTGGAAAATGTCCTGAATAAATCCAACGAGTAACTAATAATCCTGTTATACAGAAAAAAGTAATTATCATGCCCTTTTCGGATGAATGATATAGTTTTACGATTTCATCAACTAAAAAGGTTATCAAATAAATTGTAATTATAATTGAAACGATCGAAAAAGAAATATGAATTAATATATGCTCTAAGGTTGAAAATATCATAAAATTAAAATGAAAAAAGGACTTCCTTAATTATAAACTCGAAATCGTGAATTGAATTCATTATTCATTATAGGATCTATTTACTTTTTTTAGGAGATGACATGCCGCTACTCGGACTCGAACCGAGATGCTCTAGCACTGCTTCCTAAGAGCAGCGTGTCTACCGATTTCACCATAGCGGCTTGTCTTGAACTCATAATAACCTATGAATAAACAATCGTCTAGATTTAAGATGCAATATTTTTTAGGAACGATTCAAATTGCTGAATAAAAATTCGTTCAAATAGGTATTTGAAGGTTCATTATTTTAGTTTAAGGCTTTAGTTTTCTTGTGTATTTTATACTCACAACTCTAACTCTTGATAGTCCGACTTTAACTTAAGGGGCAGAACTCCCCACAAAAACATTTTTTTTAATGAACTCTTTTTTTTCTTTCCAAAATCGAAACCAAAAAAATTAATTTGACTACGGAACAAAAAAAAAAAAGAACTCATTTTGGCTCATTCAAAATTGACACTGAAATATATTTTCACTAAGTGGTTTTGAGTGGATTTATGATCAGATCTATATGAGTCTGTATAGGAATTCATAGAAAATTGAAAAGTAAAAGTAAGAAAGTTGCACAAAAAGGTTTTGAATTTTAATCAATTAGTTTCAGTGATTTTAGTAACGAAAGATTTTCGTTACGCCTTTCTAAGTGTATCTATAGAAAAAACCTTACAGTATTGTAACAAATGGGTTGATGGGGACTCCCCGCCTTGCAAATGAGAAAATATACTAAAAAGTAGACTTCGTATCCTGTATTTTTTTGTCAACAAAAAAAGTCTTCTTTTTTTTTTAATTCTATAAGGTAAACAGAAGAATTCTTATTCTACATATTCTAAGAGGGGAACAAATTCCATTCCCTCTTGAATTATTCAATAGGAAATGGAAATAGGGAATTTGATTTTCGAAACGAATTGAGTCAATTTTTGAGCCAGACCAGTTTAGATTATTCTAACGTGTTATGTTTTATTTCTTATTTTATTTGTTTGTCCTACAAAGAAACTTTTTGAATTCCCGGTAGAAAGAGATTTCCCTAAGGAAAACGCTTTTAACGCTGCCCAGTACCCCTTCCTTTTCCAAAAATTTTTACGAATACGCTTTTTTGATGCAGAAGTACGTTTTTTTGGAACTGCCATTTAAATAAAAATTAAGAGATTTCTCAGTGCTATAGCTGGATGTGAAAGACATCTATTGTTCAAAAAAAAAACGCCGCTTTCCTAATTCATTATCTATTTCTTTTCTAGAAAATATTACTAAAAAAAAAAAAAAAGAATAGATAAGATGAGTGAAGATATCGGAAAATCATAGAAAAGATTACTAAAAATAGGAAAAAGAAGTATATTCTTTTTTTTTTTTAGTAACTTTTCGAACTTGGGAAAAAGGTCACTAATTTGACTTGAATTTTCAAATTCGAAGTAGACTATCAGAAGTAGACTAGCAATTAATTTATTTCTTTCATATGATTTGACCAATTGTAACTTCTTGATTTGAATAATTGAAGTATTTAACAGAAACTCAATAACTAAAAAAAAATCATAAAAAATTGGATTTTAGTTAGGGCATA